AATGAATTGCCTGATAAAAAGGATTACCTTGATAGGGTAAATAATGTAATATTTGTTACATTCATTATTTATTATATTATATTTAATAGAATTAAACTATTTCTAATAGTATCAAAAACTATTGTGCATCATACACTAAAATATATTTATTATTTTATATTAAAATTTATAAAAAGATAAGCTAATTAAGCTACTGGGTTCATACCCCATTTATAAAGGTTTTAATCCTTTTCTTTTTAATTTATAATAATTCATATAAAATTTTATTTATTTTAATTTTAATAATAAGAACAATAATTACTATTTCAGCAAATTCTTGATTAAGAGCTTGAATAGGACTTGAAATTAATTTATTATCTTTTATCCCCCTAATAAAAGATAATAGAATAATATCTAACGAATCTTCACTTAAATATTTCTTAACTCAAGCTTTAGCCTCATCTATTTTATTATTCTCAACTATTTTATTTTTATATCAAAATAATTTTATAAATCAAATTTTTTTAAATAATTATATTAATATAATAATTTTATCTTCATTATTAATAAAAGTAGGAGCAGCTCCTTTTCATTTTTGATTTCCAAATGTAATAGAAGGATTAAATTGAACTAATTCATTAATTTTAATAACATGACAAAAAATTGCTCCTTTAATATTAATTTCATATTTAATAATTAAATTTTTAATTATTTTATCTGTTTTATTATCTGTTACCATTGGAGCCTTAGGAGGATTAAACCAAACTTCTTTACGTAAATTAATAACTTTTTCCTCAATTAATCATTTAGGTTGAATATTAATAAGAATATATTCTAATGAATCTTTATGAATTAACTATTTTTTATTTTATAGATTCTTAACCTTAAATTTAATTTTATTATTTAATACTTTTAAAATATTTCATATTAATCAATTATTTTCATTATTTTTTTTTAATAAATCATTAAAATTTTTTTTATTTTTAAATTTACTATCTTTAGGAGGATTACCTCCTTTTTTAGGATTTATTCCTAAATGATTAACAATTCAATATTTAACATTTAATAACCAATTATTTATTATAACAATTATAATTATTATATCTTTAATTACGTTATATTTTTATTTACGATTATGTTATACTGCTTTTATATTAAATTATTTTGAAAATAACTGAATTTATAAAATTTATTGAAATAATTTATCAATAAATTTATATTTATGTTTATCTTTTATTTCTTCTTTTGGCTTATTTATTATTAGATTTATTTATTATTTAATTTAAAAATTTATTGAAAAACTTTAAGTTAAATAAACTAATAGCCTTCAAAGTTATAAATATAAGAATACTCTTTTAAGTTTTAATAATTTAATTATTCCTTTAGAATTGCAATCTAATGTCATTATTGACTATAAAACCTAATTTTTTTTTGATTAAAAAGAATAATTCTTATAAATAGATTTACAGTCTACTGCCTAAACTTCAGCCATTTAATCGCAACAATGACTATTCTCTACTAATCATAAAGATATTGGAACTTTATACTTTCTATTTGGAACATGAGCAGGAATAGTAGGAACCTCTTTAAGAATTTTAATTCGTGCTGAATTAGGACACCCTGGAGCATTAATTGGTAACGACCAAATTTACAATGTAATTGTAACTGCTCATGCTTTCGTAATAATTTTTTTTATAGTTATACCTATTATAATTGGAGGGTTTGGAAATTGATTAGTTCCTTTAATACTAGGAGCTCCTGATATAGCTTTCCCTCGAATAAATAATATAAGATTTTGACTATTGCCTCCTTCTTTAACTTTATTATTAGTAAGTAGTATAGTAGAAAATGGGGCTGGTACAGGATGAACAGTTTACCCACCCCTTTCAGCTAATATTGCTCATAGTGGAGCTTCAGTTGATTTAGCAATTTTTTCATTACACTTAGCAGGTATATCATCTATTTTAGGAGCAGTAAATTTTATTACTACAGTAATTAATATACGTTCAGCAGGAATTTCCTATGATCGTATACCTTTATTTGTTTGATCAGTAGTAATTACTGCTTTATTACTTTTACTGTCTCTACCTGTACTTGCAGGAGCAATTACTATACTTTTAACTGACCGAAATTTAAATACCTCATTTTTTGACCCAGCCGGAGGAGGAGATCCTGTTTTATACCAACATTTATTTTGATTTTTTGGGCATCCAGAAGTTTATATTTTAATTTTACCTGGATTTGGAATAATCTCTCATATTATTAGTCAAGAAAGTGGAAAAAAGGAAACATTTGGTTCTTTAGGTATAATTTATGCTATATTAGCAATTGGATTATTAGGATTTATTGTTTGAGCTCATCATATATTCACTATTGGAATAGATGTAGATACTCGAGCTTATTTTACTTCAGCTACAATAATTATTGCAATTCCTACAGGAATTAAAATTTTTAGTTGACTAGCCACTCTTCATGGATCTCAAATAAATTATTCCCCTGCTTTATTATGATCTTTAGGATTTGTATTCTTATTTACAGTTGGAGGATTAACAGGAGTAGTATTAGCAAATTCATCACTTGATATTATTTTACATGATACATATTATGTAGTTGCACATTTCCATTATGTTTTATCTATAGGAGCAGTATTTGCTATTATAGCAGGGTTTGTCCATTGATACCCTTTATTTACTGGATTTACTTTAAATAGTAAATGATTAAAAACTCAATTTACTATTATATTTATAGGAGTAAATTTAACTTTTTTTCCACAACATTTCTTAGGATTAGCAGGTATACCTCGTCGATACTCTGATTATCCAGATGCATACACAACATGAAATGTAATCTCAACTATTGGGTCTACAATTTCATTAACAGGAATTATTATATTTATAATTATTGTTTGAAAAAGTTTAATTAAACAACGACAAGTAATTTATCCTATACAATTAAATTCTTCAATTGAATGATATCAAAATATCCCCCCAGCAGAACATAGTTATTCAGAATTACCTTTATTATCTAACTTCTAATATGGCAGATTAGTGCAATAGATTTAAGCTCTATATATAAAGTATCTTACTTTTATTAGAAAAATGTCAACATGAGCAAATTTAAATTTTCAAGATAGAGCCTCACCTTTAATAGAACAACTAATTTTTTTTCATGATCATTCTATATTAATTTTAACTATAATTACAATAATAGTAATATATATAATATTTATATTATTTTTTAACACTCAAATTAATCGATTTTTATTACATGGACAAATAATTGAATTAATCTGAACTGTTTTACCAACATTTATTTTAGTATTTATTGCTTTCCCTTCTTTACGTTTACTTTATTTATTAGATGAAATTAGTGATCCTCTTATTACATTAAAAGCAATTGGCCATCAATGATACTGAAGTTATGAATATTCAGATTTTCTTAATATTGAATTTGATTCATATATAATTCCTACTAATGAATTAGAATTAAATAGTTTTCGATTATTAGATGTAGATAATCGAATTGTTATTCCTACAAATCACCAAATTCGAATTTTAGTTTCTGCCGCAGATGTAATTCATTCTTGAACAATTCCTGCATTAGGAGTAAAAGTTGATGCAACTCCTGGACGATTAAATCAAACTAATTTTTTTACTAATCGACCAGGCTTATTTTTTGGGCAATGCTCAGAAATTTGTGGAGCAAATCATAGTTTTATACCAATTGTTATTGAAAGTGTTCCTTCAAATTATTTTATTAAATGAATTTCTAAATTAAACTAAACATTAAATGACTGAAAGCAAGTACTGGTCTCTTAAACCATGTTATAGTAATCTAGCAATTACTTTTAATGAAAAAAAAAAAAAAAAAAAAAATTAGTTAAAATATAACATTAGTATGTCAAACTGAAATTATTATTCTTTATAATATTTTTTAATACCACAAATAGCTCCTATTAGATGATTAAGCTTATTTTTATTATTTTCTTTAATTTTTATATTATTTAACATAATAAATTATTTTATTTATTTACCTACAACATCTAAAAATAAAAGTTTAAATAAAATTTTAACAAATTCAATAAATTGAAAATGATAACTAACTTATTTTCTGTATTTGACCCTGCCTCTAGAATCTTTAATTTATCTTTAAATTGATTAAGTACTTTTATTGGATTATTAATAATCCCTTCTATATATTGATTTATACCTTCTCGTTATCATATTATTTGAAACAATATTTTAACTACTTTACATAAAGAATTTAAAACTTTATTAGGAAATCCAAACCAAAAAGGAACAACTCTTATTTTTATTTCATTATTTAGTTTAATTTTATTTAATAATTTTTTAGGATTATTTCCTTATATTTTTACAAGTTCAAGTCATTTAGTTTTAACTTTAACATTAGCTTTACCTTTATGATTAACTTTTATAATTTATGGATGAATTAACCATACACAACATATATTTACACATTTAGTTCCTCAAGGAACTCCTTCTGTATTAATACCATTTATAGTATGTATTGAAACTATTAGAAATATTATTCGTCCTGGAACTTTAGCTGTACGATTAACAGCTAATATAATTGCAGGACATTTATTAATAACTTTATTAGGAAATACAGGAGCTTCTTTAGCTTCATCTATTGTAATAATTTTATTAGTAGTACAAATTGCATTATTAATATTAGAATCAGCAGTTGCAATTATTCAATCTTATGTTTTTGCAGTATTAACAACTTTATACTCTAGAGAAGTAATTTAATTATAATGTCAACACATTCAAACCATCCATTTCATTTAGTTGATTATAGACCATGACCATTAACAGGGGCTATTGGGACTATAACTTTAGTTTCAGGAATAGTAAAATGATTCCATCAATATAGAATACTTTTAATTATAGTAGGAACAACAATTACTATTTTAACTGTTTATCAATGATGACGAGATGTTTCACGAGAAGGAACTTTTCAAGGATTACATACATATATAGTTACAACAGGTTTACGATGAGGAATAATTTTATTTATTTTATCAGAAGTATTATTTTTTTCATCATTTTTTTGAGCATTTTTTCATAGAAGACTTTCTCCTTCAATTGAATTAGGAACTTTATGACCCCCTATAAGAATTACTCCATTTAATCCTTTTCAAATTCCTTTATTAAATACAACAATTCTATTAGCATCTGGAATTACTGTTACATGAGCACATCATAGTTTAATAGAAAATAATCATACACAAACAACTCAAGGTTTATTTTTTACAGTATTATTAGGAGTATACTTCACAATACTACAAGCATATGAATATATTGAAGCTCCTTTTTCAATCGCTGAAGCTGCTTATGGATCTACTTTTTTTGTTGCCACAGGATTTCATGGAATTCATGTTTTAATTGGAACTACATTTTTATTAATTTGTTTAATTCGACATTTAAATGGTTACTTTTCAAAAAATCATCATTTTGGGTTTGAAGCAGCAGCATGATATTGACATTTTGTTGATATTGTTTGATTATTTTTATATGTATCAATTTATTGATGAGGAGGATAAAATATATTTATATAGTATAAAAGTACATATGACTTCCAATCATAAAGTCTATTTATTTATAATAGTATAAATAATCTTTTCAATTATATTAATATCTACTATTATTGCTTTATTAACAATCATTGTTATATTATTAGCAACTTTTTTATCAAAAAAAAGTTATAGAGATCGAGAAAAAAGATCTCCTTTTGAGTGTGGATTCGATCCAATATCTTCTTCTCGTTTACCTTTTTCATTAAAATTTTTTTTAATTACTATTATTTTTTTAATTTTTGATGTAGAAATTGCACTAATTTTACCAATAATTTTAATTTTAAATTATTCAAATTTAATAATTTGAACATTAACTTCTGTTATTTTTGTTATAATTTTATTATTAGGATTATATCATGAATGAAACCAAGGAATATTAAACTGATCTATATAGGGTAATAGTTAAAATATAACATTTGATTTGCATTCAAAAATAATTGATTATTCAATTTACCTTAAATATGAAGCGATTTATTGCAATTAGTTTCGACCTAATACTAGGTAAATTTACCCTTATTTTTTAATTGAAACCAAAAAAGAGGTATATCACTGTTAATGATAAAAATGAATTATAATTCCAATTAAAGAAATATGATGCTCAAAAAAAAGCTGCTAACTTTTTTATTTAATGGTTAAATTCCATTTATATTTCTTTTATTTATATAGTTTAATATAAAAAACATTACATTTTCATTGTAAAAATAAAATAATTTTTTTTATAAATTACTTAATATAATTATTTAAATTATTTAAAGATTAATAAATCTCCCTAACATCTTCAATGTTATACTCTAATTATAAGCTATTTAAATATATAAAAATAAAAAATATTATTAAAATTATAAACCATAATACAAAAAGTATTAAATAAACCTTTAAATTATTATTTTGTAATATATAATTAGATTGAGAATAAACAACTAATTGTTTGTATAAATTTTGACTACCCATAAATTCTGACCATCCTTGGTCAAAATTTTTAACTACAGATATACCAAGTTTTAAAGAATAATTAATAACTCCATAAGTAGAAATATAAGGTATAAATCATATTGAGCCAACAAATATTGAAAAAAAATATTGATTTAATGACTTATTAGAAAAAAATAATGTAATTTTTGATAAAAAATATCCTAATAGCCCACCAACAATACAAACAAATAAAGTTATAAATTTTAAATAATAAGGTAAAACAATAGTTGAAGGAGTTATAAAAATAATTCAACTCAATATTCTTCCTCCAATAATTCTTATTAATATTAATACTAATATTCCTTTTAGTATAACTCAACTTTCATCATTTAAAACATTTAATGAACTACAATTTAAATCTCCAGTTATTGAATAATAAACTAATCGTAAAGAATAACAAACAGTCAATCCTGTTGAAAAAAAAAATAAAAAATAAATAAATATGTTTACTTTAGATATAGAAACTATTTCTAAAATTAAATCTTTTGAATAAAATCCAGCTAAAAAAGGTATACCACATAAAGCTAAATTAGCTACATTAAAACATGAAGAAGTTAAAGGTATATAAAATCTTAACCCCCCTATTAAACGTAAATCTTGAGAATTATTTATATTATGAATAATTGCTCCTGCACATATAAACAATAAAGCTTTAAATAAAGCATGAGTTAATAAATGAAAAAATGCTAATTTATAATAACCTATTGATAAAATTATTATTATTAAACCTAACTGACTTAAAGTTGACAAAGCAATAATCTTTTTTAAATCAAATTCAAAATTTGCTCCCAATCCAGATATAAATATTGTTAAACCAGATAATAATAATAATAACTGCCCCATAATAGAATTATGAACTAAAATATTAAACCGAATTAATAAATAAATTCCAGCTGTTACTAATGTAGATGAATGAACTAAAGCAGAAACTGGAGTTGGTGCTGCTATTGCTGCAGGTAATCATGAAGAAAAAGGAATTTGAGCTCTTTTAGTTATAGCTGCTAATACAACTAAAACTCCAATTAAAATTATTTCATTATCATTATTTATAAATTCTAAATAATAAATATAATTTCAACTTCCATAATTTAATATTCAAGCAATAGCTATTAATAATATGACATCTCCAATTCGATTTAATAATGCTGTTAATATCCCTGCATTATAAGATTTAACATTATTAAAATAAATTACTAAACAATAAGAAACTAATCCTAATCCATCTCATCCTAATAAAATTCTAACTAAATTAGGACTAATAATTAATAATATTATTGAACTTACAAATAATAAAACTAATATAATAAAACGATTAATATTTACATCTCCTCTTATATACTCCTTTCTATAATAAATAACTATAGAAGAAATTAACAAAACAAAAGATATAAATATTAATCTCATTCAATCAAATAAAAAAGTTATAACAATTCTTATTGAATTTAAAGAAACTACTTCTCATTCTAAAAATAATACGTATTCATTTATAATAAAAAAAAGAGAACAAACAAATAATGTAATTCTAACAAAAAATAAAATAACAAAATTAATTAGACAAATTGATAAATATTTCACAATTTAAAAAGAATAATTCTTATCATTGACACCACAAATCAATATTTTTTTTAAACTATTTAAATTTTTTTTTATAATCATAATAAACATAATTCAGACTTAAATACTAATAAATTTAAAGGAAATCAATGTAAAAATAATAATAAATATTCACGATTATATCCTATACTAAAAGAATAAATACCAGAATATAACTTTCCATGTTGTCTATAAGCATATAAATATAAAGTATAAGCAGCACTAAAAAAAGATAAAAAAATTAATGAAATTATAGAAACTCAAGATCAACTTACAATTCTATTTAATAAAGAAATTTCTCCTAATAAATTTAAGGTAGGAGGAGCAGCTATATTAGCAGAACATAATAAAAATCATCATAAAGCCATAGAAGGTATAAAATTTAATAAACCTTTATTAATTAATAAACTTCGTCTTCCTAATCGTTCATAAGTAATATTAGCTAAACTAAATAACCCAGATGAACATAATCCATGAGCAATTATTAAAGTATAAGATCCACAAATTCCTCAATAAGTTATTGTCATTAAACCTCTTAATACAATTCCTATATGAGCAACAGAAGAATAAGCAATTAATGCTTTTAAATCAGTTTGTCGTATACAAATTAATCTAACTAAAACTCCTCCAACTAAGCTAATTCTAATAAATCAATAATTATATTTTACTCCTATAGACTGCAAAAAAAAAAATACACGTAATAACCCATAACCTCCTAATTTTAACATAATTCCAGCTAAAATTATAGAACCAGAAACTGGAGCCTCTACATGAGCTTTAGGTAATCATAAATGAACTAAAAATATAGGTATCTTTACTAAAAAAGACATAATTAATGATAAATATAACACAAAATACTGAAAATTGAAATTATTTAGTATATAAAAAGTTATAGTATTTAAATTATTGTATAAATAAAAAATTGCAACTAATATTGGTAAAGACACCAACAAAGTATAAAATAATAAATATATTCCAGCTTGTAACCGTTCAGGTTGATAACCTCAACCTAAAATTAAAAATAAAGTAGGAATTAATCTACCTTCAAAAAATAAATAAAACATAAATAAATTTATACTAGTAAATGTTAAAAATAATAATAACAATAACAATAAAATATTTAATAAAAATAAATTTTTATAATTATTTAATTTATTAATTGAATCTCTTGCTATTAATATTAAAGAACAAATTCAAAATCTTAGTAAAACTATACCATAAGAAAGTAAATCTATCCCTAAAAAATAAGAAATACTAACTCAATAATTTAAATAATAATTATAAATAATTAAAACAAACATAATCATAAATAATATATTTTGAACCATTCAAAATATATTTTTTATAAAACAAAATGGAAATAATAACAATAATATAAATAAAATTTTTAACATTGCAAAATATTAAAAGATTGAAAATAATCATTTCCATAGTTACGAATTATAGATACTAAAATTGATAACCCTAATACTCCTTCACATACTCTAAAAGTTATAAATACTATACTAAAATAATTTTCATAATTTAATATATTTAAATAAATAAATAATATATAAAATAAAGATAATACAATATATTCTAAACTTAAAAGTATTGATAATAAATGTTTTCGATTAGAAATAAAAATTAAAACTCCTATTATTATTAAAAAAAAAGGTAACCCTCAATTAAACAATATTATCATTAGTTTTAATAGTTTAACAAAAACATTGGTCTTGTAAATCAAAAATAAGAATTATTCTTTTTAAACTTCAAGAAAAAAGAAATATCTTTATCATTAATCTCCAAAATTAATATTTTAATTAAACTATTTCTTGATATTATACAACTTATACTATATAGATTAACCTTAATAATTAGATTTACATTTATACAAATAAATCATCCTCTTAGTATAGGATTAATACTTTTAATTCAAACAATTATAATTTGTTGTATTTCTGGCCTAATAACAAAAAGATTTTGATTTTCTTATATTTTATTTTTAATTTTTGTTGGAGGAATATTAGTTTTATTTATTTACGTTACATCATTAGCTTCTAATGAAACATTTTCATTTTCAATAAAAATAACTACAATATTAGTAATAAATTTTATTTTATTAATAACTATTATATTTTTTATAGACAAAACAATTTTAATATTTAATAGAATAAATAATGAAATATATTCTATTATTAATATTAATTCTTATATTTCAGAAAATACATTAAGTTTAAATAAATTATATAATTATCCAACTAACATAATTACTATTTTATTAGTAAATTATTTATTAATTACATTAATCGCAGCAGTAAAAATTACTAAATTATTTTATGGACCACTTCGATCAATAACTAACTAATGAATAAATCAATACGAACTACTCATCCAATTTTAAGAATTGCAAATAATGCTTTAGTAGATTTACCTTCTCCAATTAATATTTCAACATGATGAAATTTTGGTTCATTATTAGGATTATGTTTAATTATTCAAATTCTTACAGGATTATTTTTAGCTATACATTATACAGCTGATATTAGATTAGCCTTTAATAGAGTTGATCATATTTGTCGAAATGTAAATTATGGTTGATTATTACGAACTTTACATGCTAATGGTGCATCTTTTTTTTTTATTTGTATTTATTTACATGTAGGACGAGGTATATACTATGGATCTTACTTATTTACTCCAACTTGACTTTCAGGAACAATTATTTTATTTTTAATAATAGCAACTGCTTTTATAGGATATGTATTACCTTGAGGTCAAATATCTTTTTGAGGAGCAACAGTTATTACTAACTTATTATCCGCTATTCCTTATTTAGGGACAACTCTTGTACAATGAATTTGAGGAGGATTTGCAGTAGATAATGCTACTTTAACACGATTTTTTACTTTCCATTTTATTTTACCTTTTATTGTTTTAGCAATAGTAATAATTCATTTATTATTTTTACATCAAACAGGTTCTAATAACCCTATAGGATTAAACTCAAATTTAGATAAAGTTCCTTTTCATCCCTATTTTTCATATAAGGACTTAACTGGTTTTATTGTAATAATCTTTATATTAGTTATACTAACATTATGAAATCCTTATTTACTAGGAGACCCTGATAATTTTATTCCTGCAAATCCTTTAGTAACCCCTATTCATATTCAACCTGAATGATATTTTTTATTTGCCTATGCAATTTTACGTTCAATCCCTAATAAATTAGGAGGAGTAATTGCTTTAGTAATATCAATTGCCATTTTAATAATTATACCATTTTATAACTTAAGAAAATTCCGAGGAATTAAATTTTACCCTATTAATAAAATTTTATTTTGAATTATAGTTTCAATTGTAATTTTATTAACATGAGCAGGTGCCCGACCAGTAGAAGATCCTTTTGTTATTATTAGTCAAATTTTAACTGTTTTATATTTTTTATATTATTTAGTAAACCCATTAATTACTAAATGATGAGATAATTTATTAAACTAATTTATAAAATTAATTACATTAGTTAATGAACTTGAACAAGTATATGTTTTGAAAACATATAATAGAAATTTTAATTTTCTATTAACTTTACTAAAATTTATTATTTAAATTAAATTTAAAAAATAAATTTTTAATCCAATAAAAAATAATAAATAGTTTAAAGAAAAAGGTAAAAAACTTTTTCAAGCTAAATATATTAATTTATCATAACGAAATCGAGGTAAAGTCCCTCGCACTCAAATAAAAATAAAAGAAATAAATATTAATTTTAAATAAAAATCAAAACTAAAAATATTACCTCCTAAAAAAATTAATGAAAATAATATTCTTATAAATAAAATGCTTGCATATTCAGACAAAAAAATTAATGCAAATCCTCCTCTTCTATATTCTACATTAAACCCAGAAACTAATTCTGATTCTCCTTCAGCAAAATCAAAAGGAGTTCGATTAGTTTCAGCTAAAGAAATAATTAACCAAACAAAAGCTAAAGGATATAACATAAAAATAAATCATATATAACTTTGATAATAAAAAAAATTTAATATATTATAATTATTAATTAAAAACACAAAAGATAATAAAATTAAAGCTAAACTAACTTCATAAGAAATTGTTTGAGCAACTGAACGTAATCCTCCTAATATAGCATAATTAGAATTTGAAGATCATCCAGCAATTATTACTGTATAAACACCTAAACTTGTACAACATATAAAAAAAATTAACCCTAAATTAAAAGAAAATAATTTAATAAAAAAAGGTATACATATTCAAAGTAATAATGACAAAAATAATGAAAAAATTGGTGAAAAATAATAAGATAAATAATTTGATAATAAAGGATAAGTTTGTTCTTTTGTAAATAATTTAATTGCATCACAAAAAGGCTGAGGTAAACCTATTAAACCAACTTTATTTGGTCCTTTACGAATTTGAATATATCCTAAAACTTTTCGTTCTAATAATGTTAAAAAAGCAACTCTTACTAAAACACAAATAATTAATATAACACTTATAATTAAAAATAAAATAATTTCTATATAAAACAAGTACTATTTGTAATATAAATTACATTTATAAATTCTAAATTTATTACATTAATCTGCCAAAATAGTTATATAAATAAATTAATTATATTCTTATTTATAAAATAAAATTATTTATATATTTAATCCTTTCGTACTAAAATATATAATTTTTATTAAAGATAGAAACCAACCTGGCTTACACCGGTTTGAACTCAGATCATGTAAGATTTTAAAAGTCGAACAGACTTTAAATTTAAACGGCTACACCTAAACTTATATCTTAATCCAACATCGAGGTCGCAATCTTTTTTATCAATATGAACTCTCCAAAAAAATTACGCTGTTATCCCTAAAGTAACTTAATTTTATAATCATTAAAAATGGATCAATTATTCATAAATTAATGATTTAAATTTTAAAAGTTAATTAAATTTTACTATCACCCCAATAAAATATTTTAAATTATCACAATTAAATTTATCTATAAAATTAAAATAATTAAAAATATAAAGATTTATAGGGTCTTCTCGTCTTTTAATTAAATTTTAGCTTTTTGACTAAAAAATAAAATTCTATTACAAATTTAAATGAAACAGTTAATATTTCGTCCAACCATTCATTCTAGCCTTCAATTAAAAGACTAATGATTATGCTACCTTTGCACAGTTAAAATACTGCGGCCATTAAAAAAAATTCATTGGGCAGGTTAGACTTGAAATTAATTACTAAAAGACATGTTTTTGTTAAACAGGCGAATATTATATTTTTGCCGAATTCTTTATTTAAACTTTTCAATTATAAATTTAATTTTACAAAAAAAATATACTAATTATATCATTATTAATTTATTTTTATTATTTAAATAAATATTTTAATAAAAATTTAAAATATAATAAATAATTTAATATAAAAATTAATTTATAACAAACTTAATAAAAATTGATACTTCTAAACATATAATATTTTAAATAATATTTATTATTTATAAAAATTTATTTTATAGCTTATCCCATAAAATATTACCTTTTAAAATTTATTTAATTTAAATAAATAAATAAATATATTTTAAAAACTAAATTAAATTTATTTCTTAAAAAACTAGATACCTTTAAAAACGAATAACATTTCATTTCTAATAAATTATTTAAAATAATTTTATTACATTAACTTTTATAATTTATTAAATCTTTTAAAATCGAGAAAAATAAATTAATTATTTTTTATTTAATATACTCTGATACACAAGATACAATAAATAAAATTTTCTTTTAAAATAAAAATTTTTCATAATATTTCAATTTTATTTCACAATACTAATAAACTATAATTAAAATTATTTTTTTTATATACTATACTAAAACATTAATATTTTATAATTATTTTTAATAATTAATTTTAAAATAAATAATAATAATAATAAATAATTATTAATCAATTTATATTGATTTGCACAAAAATCTTTTCAATGTAAATGAAATACTTTTCTAATTAAGCTTTAAATTGATTCTAGATACACTTTCCAGTACATCTACTATGTTACGACTTATCTTATTTTAGTAATAAGAGCGACGGGCGATATGTACATATTTTAGAGCTAAAATCAAATTATTTATCTTTATAATTTTACTATCAAATCCACTTTCATTAAATTTTTCATATTTAAATTCATATAAATAAATTTTATTGTAACTCATTTATACTTAAAAATAAACTACACCTTGATTTGATATTAATTTTAATATAAATTATAGAAAATTATTATTCTTATAAAATATTCTAATAACAACGATATATAAATTGAATTACAATTTTAAGTAAGGTACATCGTGGATTATCGATTATAAAACAAGTTCCTCTGAATAGACTAAAATACCGCCAAATTTTTTAAGTTTCAAGAACATAACTAATACTACTCAAATAAATTATATTACATTTTAAATAATAGGGTATCTAATCCTAGTTTTTAATTAAAATTTTTTAGCTTCAATTATTTTTTATTTAAAAATTACTAAATAAAATAAAAATTTCACTTAATAAATTATTTTTTATTTTTATAAAATTATTTAACTTTAATTGATATAATTTACTTATATTATTTGTTTAACCGCAACTGCTGGCACAAATTAAGTTAATATTAATTAATATTTCTATTTCTAAATTTCTTTAATAAATAATATTAATTACTGCAAATATATATATATATATATATATATAATAAATACTTTCAAAGTAAATAAATAATCACACAAAAATTTACATATAATATAAATTAATAATAAATTTTTTAAGCCAAAATAAAACTTTATAAATTTATTAAAATTAATATATATAATATAAATATATATACATATTAATACAAAAATAATTAAAATTAGTATTAATTAATTAAAAATATATTATTATATTTTATAATTAAAAGATAATTAAAATTAGTATTTCTTTAATAGCACATTTATAAATAATTATATTTCCCCAATAATATAATTATATTTATAAGTATATATTTAATAAATACCAAAAATTATAAAAAATAAATAATTATTTATAAATAATTAAAATTAGTATTTCTTTAATAGCGCATTTATGAATAATTATATTTCCCCAATAATATAATTACATTTATAAGTATATATTTAATAAATACCAAAAATTATAAAAAATAAATAATTATTTATAAATAATTAAAATTAGTATTTCTTTAATAGCGCATTTATGAATAATTATATTTCCCCAATAATATAATTACATTTATAAGTATATATTTAATAAATACCAAAAATTATAAAAAATAAATAATTATTTATAAATAATTAAAATTAGTATTTCTTTAATAGCGCATTTATGAATAATTATATTTCCCCAATAATATAATTACATTTATAAGTATATATTTAATAAATACCAAAAATTATAAAAAATAAATAATTATTTATAAATAATTAAAATTAGTATTTCTTTAATAGCGCATTTATGAATAATTATATTTCCCCAATAATATAATTACATTTATAAGTATATATTTAATAAATACCAAAAATTATAAAAAATAAATAATTATTTATAAATAATTAAAATTAGTATTTCTTTAATAGCGCATTTATGAATAATTATATTTCCCCAATAATATAATTACATTTATAAGTATATATTTAATAAATACCAAAAATTATAAAAAATAAATAATTATTTATAAATAATTAAAATTAGTATTTCTTTAATAGCGCATTTATGAATAATTATATTTCCCCAATAATATAATTACATTTATAAGTATATATTTAATAAATACCAAAAATTATAAAAAATAAATAATTATTTATAAATAATTAAAATTAGTATTTCTTTAATAGCGCATTTATGAATAATTATATTTCCCCAATAATATAATTACATTTATAAGTATATATTTAATAAATACCAAAAATTATAAAAAATAAATAATTATTTATAAATAATTAAAATTAATTAAAATTATATTAAATATAAATAATTTCTTTATTAAAAATAAAAAATAAATATAATTATTTATAAATAACTAAAATATATAATAATTATTACTTTTTTCATTAAATTTTAAAAAAAAATTAAAATTTAAATTATTATTAATAAATAATTAAAAATAATTATAATTATTTAATTTATAAAATTTATTTTTTATTAATTATTTTTAAAAAATAAATTTATAAATTAATATATTAAATAATAATTAAAATAAATCATAATTATGTAATTTATAAAATTTATTTTTTATTATAACTTTCCAATTTTTTTTTTTTTTTTTTTTTTTTTTATTTATATATATATATAAATTTATATATATAATTTATAAGTTTATAAATTACAAAATCTATATTTTTTAAGATAATATAATTATAATAAATTTTAATTATTTATAAATATATTAATTATTTATTTAATTATAATTATTTATATTAATAATCAAAATATTGATATAATATATATATATATATATATATTATATATATATAAATTATAAATAATTATAATATTTCTATAAATTATTTAATATCCCTTCAAAAAAAATTTAATTTATATATATAATCTCTAAGTTTATAAATTTTATAATCTATATTCTTAAAGATGATATAATTATGGTATATTTATTACAATTATTAAATATGATTATTATTTATTAAATAATAGGGCTTGATATGTATTTAGTCGCTAATATATAATATATATATATATATATAATTTATATATTATTAAATTATAAATAATTAATATTTTTATAGATAAATTATTGTTATAAATATATTAATGAAATTTAAAATTAAATTTAAAGAATACCTCATTCGATGTATCATCTTTAAATTTAATTTTAAATTTATTAAATTATTATATTGGTTTATATAAATAATTTATATATATATATATGAATAATAATATATCTTATTATTAATATTTAACCTATATTGTATTTATGAAATATAAATTTATATAAATAATTTATATATATATATATATATTATGGTTTATAAATTATTATTAATATTAAATTTATATTGTAATCGTATAAATATTAATTTAATATAAATTATTTATATATATAAATATAAATAAATTTATTTAAATTAATATTTTTATTTTTTTTTAATAAATTAAACTAATTTTAATTATTTAAATTTAAATTAATATAAATAAAATTTTTATTTTAATTTTATTAAGTATCTTATAAA